CAAAAAGATAAAGATCGGATAGATTCGAACCGCAATTGCAAAGGTAATAACTACTATGCTAGCCCAAATCATGATCTTCACCAACTTGGATTTGGTTCTCTCGCGAAAATCGCGAGTTGCAGAGATGAGAACCATGAAAAGCAAGATCCCGAATAAGAAAACAGAAACCGAGGAAACCACAAGAGTGAAGACTAGTAGAGTCTCGTCTTTTGTCATTCTTTGCTCCTTTTTCACTCAATGATTCATTCAAATTTCCCAACCAAAAATTCTATATGTCTATTCTACGATATTTCTATATATAGAATATGATATCTAATATGACACCCGATTTGTCAAAGGGATTGGTGACTTACCCATTTCATATAGCAATCCCTGATCAAAGAGAGAACAATATCCATTTCAAAACATTTCTAACGGATTCCTTGGTTCGGACCGACGAAGTAATGGCACTCGATTATTATCAACCCGACTGCAATCTTTTTCTGTCGGTAAGGATTGCACCAGAGCACCTTCTACTTCTAATAGGACATGAACTATAGATAGAGAAGAATCATTCTGAGCGAGTCCATAAGAAGCGACCCACTTTTTCATCGGTTCCGGGGGAAGACCAAAGATCTTGCGCGACCGGTCCGCCAGAAAAACTCAAAAGAGAAAGAAGTCTCGTTAATCTCCTCATGCTCGTTCCAAGTTCGAAGTACCGTTTGGCCAAAGAAAAACCCGCTTCCTGACACGATTGCCTCTTTATATAGATAGATATAGGATCTATGGGGTTATTACTTAGAAGTCTATTTTGTACAAGATCCCCTCCTATCTGATAGAAAAGGGTCCCATGATCCCGAGCCGGTCTTATCTTGGCTCGCAAACCCCAAGTTTGTCTATGAAGAGCTAATCTAATTGTATTAGTTTCTATAATGGATTTCTTATGTGGAATACTAACGGATAGGGCCCCGTTGCTAAGTGCTACAAGATCTAATGCACTGGAACTCATGGTTATGGACCCGAATCCTTTAGTATGGAACATTGTCTTTTCCAAGTAAAAACCCCTAGTATATGAAAGAATGAAAAGGTGCTTTCGTTCTTGTGGAATAAGAAGCCCTCGTACCTTAATGAAAGGAAAATAGGAATTTTTCGTTAGGTATTTGACCAAATAGGATCGTCCAGTTCCTATAGAACCTATCACTAAAATACCCGATAGGGCTAAGCGGAACGAAAAGGGTTTTCCATGAGATGGTAAATGAAAGCGATTAACCCCACACGAGGTTTGGGAATAAGTGATTGTCTGATAATGAGCAAGGAATATACGTCTTTCTGCTAAAGAGGATCTATTAAACTCATAATTCATTAGATCCTTGTTAGCAATGTCAAGTAGGTATCATAAGTAAATGAATCCCGGTTGTTCAATCCTTTGATAACCAAGGTCCTTCTTTGCTAAAGAGAAATGATCACTATGAGTCAGACTCAATAGAATTGGATCCATTCCAAATAGCGAGAATTAGGATTCTTGATCCCTCTCAATCTCTCTTTCAATTCGAGGATCCAGGGAGGTGTTTTCATAGTCATCTCCGAATATTTGCCATCTCCGAATATTTTGATTTCATTTTTCTATGATATGTCTTTCTATATGAAAATTGGTTATTTACGATGTACGATGATCCCTGTTAAGCATCCATGGCTGAATGGTTAAAGCGCCCAACTCATAATTGGTAAATTTGCGGGTTCAATTCCTGCTGGATGCACGCGAACGGGAACGTTCCATAAGTCTATTGGAACTGGCTCTCTATCCATGGAATCTCATCCATCATCCATAAATAACGAATTGGTATGGTATATTCATACCATAACATAAGAACAATAAGAACTCGAATTCTTATCGATACTGGAACTCAGAGCATAGGAGGGAAAGTCGATTTATGGATGGAATCAAATACGCAGTATTTACAGAAAAAAGTCTTCGTTTATTGGGAAAGAATCAATATACTTTTAATGTCGAATCGGGATTCACTAAGACAGAAATAAAGCATTGGGTCGAGCTCTTCTTTGGTGTTAAGGTAGTAGCTGTGAATAGCCATCGACTACCCGGAAAGGGTAGAAGAATGGGACCTATTCTGGGACATACAATGCATTACAGACGTATGATCATTACCCTTCAACCGGGTTATTCTATTCCACTTCTAGATAGAGAAAAGAACTAAAGGAGAATACTTAATAATACGGCGAAACATTTATACAAAACACCTATCCCGAGCACACGCAAGGGAACCGTAGACAGGCAAGTGAAATCCAATCCACGAAATAAATTGATCCATGGACGGCACCGTTGTGGTAAAGGTCGTAATGCCAGAGGAATCATTACTGCAAGGCATAGAGGGGGAGGTCATAAGCGCCTATACCGTAAAATCGATTTTCGACGGAATCAAAAAGACATATCTGGTAGAATCGTAACCATAGAATACGACCCTAATCGAAATGCATACATTTGTCTCATACACTATGGGGATGGTGAGAAGAGATATATTTTACATCCCAGAGGGGCTATAATTGGAGATACTATTGTTTCTGGTACAAAAGTTCCTATATCAATGGGAAATGCCCTACCTTTGAGTGCGGTTTGAACTATTGATTTACGTAATTGGAAGTAACCAATTAGGTTTACGACGAAACCTAGAAATCGATCACTGATCCAATTTGACTACCTCTACGGGATAGACCTCAACAGAAAACTGTTGAGTAACGACAGCAAGTGATTGAGTTCAGTAGTTCCTCATAGAAAATTATTGACTCTAGAGATATGGTAATATGGAGAAGACAAAATTGTTTGAAGCACGCACAGAACCGGAAGCGCCCCTTGTTTCAAAGAGAGGAGGACGGGTTATTCACATTTAATTTGATGGTCAGAGGCGAATTGAAAGCTAAGCAGTGGTAATTAAGACCCCCGGTTGAAAATAGGGATGTCTCCTACGTTACCCATAATATGTGGAAGTATCGACGTAATTTCATAGAGTCATTCGATCTGAATGCTACATGAAGAACATAAGCCAGATGACGGAACGCGGAGACCTAGGATGTAGAAGATCATAACATGAGCGATTCGGCAGATTTGGATTCCTTTTCTATATATCCACTCATGTGGTACTTCATCATACGATTCATATAAGATCAATCTGTCTAGAGATCGTCATATACATCTAGAAAGCCGTATGCTTTGGAAGAAGCTTGTACAGTTTGGGAAGGGGTTTTTTGAGAAAAAAGAAGAATCTACTTCAACCGATATGCCCTTAGGCACGGCCATACATAACATAGAGATCACACGTGGAAGGGGTGGGCAATTAGCTAGAGCAGCAGGTGCTGTAGCGAAACTGATTGCAAAAGAGGGTAAATTGGCCACTTTAAGATTACCATCTGGGGAGGTCCGTTTGGTATCCCAAAACTGCTTAGCAACAGTCGGACAAGTGGGTAATGTTGGGGTGAACCAAAAAAGTTTGGGTAGAGCCGGATCTAAGTGTTGGCTAGGTAAACGCCCCGTAGTAAGAGGGGTAGTTATGAACCCTGTGGACCACCCCCATGGGGGCGGTGAAGGGAAAGCCCCCATTGGTAGAAAAAAACCCACAACCCCTTGGGGTTATCCTGCGCTTGGAAGAAGAACTAGGAAAAGGAAAAAATATAGTGATAGTTTTATTCTTCGTCGCCGTAAGTAAATACGTAACTAGGAATATGGAAAATTGCATTGCAATAATGCGATGGGCGAACGACGGGAATTGAACCCGCGCATGGTGGATTCACAATCCACTGCCTTGATCCACTTGGCTACATCCGCCCCTTATCCAGCTAAAGGATTTTCTCTTTTTTCCACTCATCATTATTCTATTTATTCTGACCTCCATACCTCGATCGAGATAGTGGACATAGGATGCCACTCTTTAAAATGAAAAAAGGAGTAATCAGCTGTGACACGAAAAAAAACGAATCCTTTTGTAGCTCGTCATTTATTGACAAAAATCGAAAAGGTCAATATGAAGGAGGAGAAAGAAACAATAGTAACGTGGTCCCGGGCATCTAGCATTCTACCCGCAATGGTTGGCCATACAATCGCGATTCATAATGGAAAGGAACATATACCTATTTACATAACAAATCCTATGGTAGGTCGCAAATTGGGGGAATTCGTGCCTACTCGGCATTTCACGAGTTATGAAAGTGCAAGAAAGGATACTAAATCTCGTCGTTAACTGAATTCAGAATAGAAAGATTCAGAATAAACAAAATTTATAGGATTCAAATAAAGTAAAGGTAGGCGGGGAATAACCTTATTTATGACAAGTTTCAAATTGGTAAAGTATATCCCTAGGATAAAGAAGAAGAAGAACGAGCTACGGAAACTCGCAAGAAAAGTTCCAACTGATCGTCTACTTAAGTTCGAACGAGTTTTCAAAGCACAAAAACGCATACATATGTCTGTTTTTAAAGCACAAAGAGTTCTTGATGAGATTCGCTGGCGTTACTACGAGGAAACCGTTATGATACTGAACCTCATGCCTTATCGAGCATCTTATCCCATCTTAAAGTTGGTTTATTCGGCAGCAGCAAATGCTACTCATTATAGGGATTTCGACAAAGCTAATTTATTCATAACAAAAGCTGAAGTGAGTAGGAGTACTATTATGAAAAAATTCAGACCTCGGGCTCGAGGACGTGGTTATCCTATAAAAAAAACCATGTGTCATATAACAATTGTACTAAATATAGTAAAGAAATCTAAATAACTTTTATTTTAGATCAACCTAAGATTTCGATTCCCAGTAAAAAAAAAAAATAGAATAGAAAAATATGGGACAAAAAATAAATCCACTCGGTTTCAGACTTGGTACAACCCAAAATCACCATTCCTTTTGGTTCGCACAACCAAAAAATTATTCTGAAGGTCTACAAGAAGATAAAAAAATACGGAATTGTATCAAGAACTATATACAAAAGAATAGGAAAAAAAGCTCGAATAGAAAAATAGAATCAGACTCAAGTTCCGAAGTAATTACACATATAGAAATTCAAAAAGAAATAGATACAATTCACGTTATAATCCATATAGGATTCCCCAATTTATTAAAGAAAAAAGGAGCAATCGAAGAATTAGAGAAAGATATCCAAAAGGAAGTGAATTCTGTAAATCAGAGACTTAATATTGCTATCGAAAAAGTGAAAGAACCTTATAGACAACCTAACATTCTCGCAGAATATATAGCTTTCCAATTAAAAAATAGAGTTTCATTTCGAAAGGCAATGAAAAAAGCCATTGAATTAACTAAAAAAGCGGATATAAAGGGAGTAAAAATCAAAATTGCGGGCCGTCTAGGAGGGAAAGAAATTGCACGTGCCGAATGCATCAAAAAGGGTAGACTTCCTCTCCAAACAATTCGGGCTAAAATTGATTATTGCTGCTATCCAATTCGAACTATCTATGGAGTATTAGGTGTAAAAATTTGGATATTCGTAGAAGAAGAATAACTAACCTTGTCTTCTCATTCTGGCCAGTGATAGAATAAAAAAGACAAGAGCCTTATTTTTCCCAAAATCCCAGAAAAAAGAAGAAATTATACCTTTTCTATAAGATTTAATGAAAATTGATAAATCTTTTAATATAATTGCTATGCTTAGTGTGTGACTCGTTAGTTTTTTCTTTAGTTTAGGATCAAAAATGGAAACTCAAAAAAAAACAAAAAAATTGAGCGAACCCTACTAAAAATAGAAAAAACTTAGTAATTATAGAAAATTCACTAATAACCAACCTATAGCTTCGTATTGTCGAGATCCTAACAAAGAAACAGTCACTATGTGAATAAATACATCTATCATAAACGAGTAGATCTATCATATAGTTGTAGCAACTGCATTTTTTTCTCTAAAAAAGAAACCGGATTCTAGGTTGTGAAATAAAACTAAAGGGATGTGGATAAAAGGAGGGATGATAGATAGAAGGAAGAAGAATAAGAAAGATATAAGATTCCAATGTGTATGGTCTATGAATTACAGCATAAAAGGCAATGTGATAAAGCATCAATATAATAAAATAATAAAAATAAGAGAGAATTAAAAATCCAAATTTTATGAAATAAAAATTTAAAGCAATAATAAAGAGCAGCCCAGGTTAATAAAACTGAGAAAATTAACTCAGAAAGTTTGGAAGCTCCGTTGCAGGATTCAAACCTAACCATTAAAGGAGAAGCTGTGGGAACGACAAAACCTATGACTGCATAGGATTGATTTTATTGAAAAGAATCCTAATACTTCATTGGGTAGGATGGCGGAACAAACCAAAAAAATTGCTTTATTTGATAAGGTTATAAATTAACAAATAAGACAAGAAAGAGTAAATATTCGCCCGCGAAACTTTATTGGATTAGAATAGTTTACTATGATTCAATAAGGGTAAAAATAAGGATATTCCTTATAAAAAAGACAGATTACATTATCTACAAATATAGAATTTGGATATATTCTAAATCTTCTTTCTCGACTATATATTTTTCTATTTTAAGAAATGCAAAATAAAAAGAAACGTATTCTATTATATATTGATGTGTATCTATCCCTAATATTTTAGAATATTATGGAATTCGAGAAATTTGCACGCTTTCTCATTTCATTCGCGAGGAGCTGGATGAGAAGAAACTCTCATGTCCAGTTTTGCAGTAGAGATGGAACTAAAAAAGAACCATCGACTATAACCCCAAAAGAACTAGATTTCGTAAACAACATAGAGGAAGAATGAAGGGAAAATCCTGCCGAGGCAATCGTATTTGTTTTGGTAGATATGCTCTTCAAGTACTTGAACCCGCTTGGATTACAGCGAGACAGATAGAAGCAGGACGAAGAGCAATGACACGATATGCACGTCGTGGTGGAAAACTATGGGTACGTATATTTCCCGACAAACCGGTTACACTAAGACCCACAGAAACACGTATGGGCTCGGGAAAGGGATCCCCCGAATATTGGGTAGCTGTTGTTAAACCAGGTCGAATACTTTATGAAATGAGCGGAGTATCTGAAACTATAGCTAGAGCAGCTATCTCCATAGCGGCCAGTAAAATGCCCATACGAAGCCAATTTCTTAGATTAGAGATATAGACCCCCCCAAAAAAGGAGTATTGAAGATAAAAAACTCCGGGTTTTCCTTCTGGAGAGACAATATATCTTTCATTCCTTTACAGTGAAATAACAAATTGAAATCCAAATAATATGATTCAACCTCAGACCCTTTTAAATGTAGCGGATAACAGTGGAGCTCGAAAATTGATGTGTATTCGAGTCATAGGAGCTGCTGGTAATCAGCGATATGCCCGTATTGGTGATGTTATTGTTGCTGTAATCAAAGACGCAGTGCCCCAAATGCCTCTAGAAAGATCCGAAGTAATTCGAGCTGTAATTGTACGTACATGTAAAGAATTCAAATGTGAAGACGGTATAATAATACGCTATGATGACAATGCAGCAGTTATCATTGATCAAAAAGGAAATCCAAAAGGAACTAGAGTTTTTGGGGCGATTGCCGAGGAATTGAGAGAATTGAATTTTACTAAAATAGTTTCATTAGCTCCTGAAGTATTATAAATACTAGTAGATGAGATATAGATCAAAGAAAAATTTAGTAGATTGTGTTTTACGTATATGCTTTAAAATCCAAAATAAAAAGAAAAAAAAAAAGGAAAACATGTTGATTATCTAAAAATTAGGAGGAACCTAGAATTAGAGTCTTATGGGCAAGGACACTATTGCTGATTTACTAACCTCTATAAGAAACGCAGACATGAGTAAAAAAGGAACTGTTCGAGTAGTATCTACAAATATTACTGAAAACATTGTTAAAATACTTCTACGAGAGGGTTTTATTGAAAGTGTTCGGAAACATCAAGAAAGTAACAGATATTTCTTGGTCTCAACTTTGCGACATCAAAAGAGAAGGACTAGAAAGGGAATATATAGAACTAGAACCTTTTTAAAGCGTATTAGCCGACCTGGCTTACGAATTTATGCTAACTATCAAGGAATTCCTAAGGTTTTGGGTGGAATGGGAATTGCTATTCTTTCTACTTCTCAAGGTATAATGACAGATCGAGAAGCTCGACTAAACAGAATTGGGGGAGAAGTCTTATGTTATATATGGTAATGGCTCCCCCTATAGTACCCGAATTCTATCTCGAACTTCCTATTTTGAACTTCCTATTTTGAACTTCCTATTTTGAAAATGCAAATAGAAAAATAGGAGAAAAAAATATGACAGAAAAAAAAAATAGGAGAGAAAAAAAAAACCCGAGAGAAGCAAAAGTTACTTTCGAAGGTTTAGTTACGGAAGCCCTACCCAACGGAATGTTCCGAGTTCGCTTAGAGAATGACACCATCATCCTGGGGTATATTTCAGGAAAAATTAGGTCCAGTTCTATACGAATACTGATGGGGGATAGGGTCAAAATTGAAGTAAGTCGTTATGATTCAAGCAAGGGGCGTATAATTTATAGACTTCCTCATAAGGATTCGAAGCGTACCGAAGACTCGAAGGATACTGAAGATTTGAAGGATACCAAAGATTTAAAGGATTAGATTTTTCTAGGATAGTAAATTCAAAATTTCAAAAGTTAAGTGAAGAGGTTTATTTTTCCCCAAAGAGTGGATTCATAGTTTAAGAAAGGAATACCTAAATATGAAAATAAGAGCTTCCGTTCGTAAAATTTGTACAAAATGTCGACTGATTCGTAGGCGTGGGCGAATTAGAGTCATTTGTTCCAATCCGAAGCATAAACAAAGACAGGGGTAATCTTTCGAAAAAGGAGCTTTCCTTTCTAAAAAGTAAAAATAAAAGTACCCACAGAAATGTCCAAATTCCGAATCAAAAAATGAAAGTAAAGGATATATTTAACCCTGAAACGGATATCTTTGTATCTTTTTTTCTTTTTGTTATTTCTAACTCATATTTATGAGATAATAAAATATGACAAAAGCTATACCAAAAATAGGTTCACGTAAGAAAGTGCGTATTGGTTTGCGTAGGAATGCCCGTTTTAGTTTACGGAAGAGTGCACGTAGAATAACAAAAGGGGTTATTCATGTTCAAGCCAGTTTCAACAATACCATTATAACTGTTACAGACCCACAAGGTCGGGTGGTTTTCTGGTCCTCCGCAGGTACTTGTGGATTCAAAAGCTCAAGAAAAGCATCGCCCTATGCCGGTCAAAGAACAGCAGTAGATGCTATTCGTACAGTGGGTTTGCAACGAGCAGAAGTTATGGTAAAAGGGGCTGGTAGCGGAAGAGATGCCGCATTACGAGCCATTGCTAAAAGTGGTGTACGGTTAAGTTGTATACGCGATGTAACACCTATGCCGCATAATGGATGTCGACCTCCTAAAAAAAGACGTCTGTAAAAGAATTAAACCGCTTTCAAGAGAAATAAACGATTCAATGATCAAATAAATACCTAAGCTATTATGGTTCGAGAGGAGGTAACAGGATCCACCCAAACACTACAGTGGAAGTGTGTTGAATCAAGAGTAGATAGTAAGCGTCTTTATTATGGTCGTTTCATTCTGTCCCCACTTAGAAAAGGTCAAGCGGATACTGTCGGTATTGCCTTGCGAAGAGCTTTACTTGGAGAAATAGAAGGAACATGTATCACACGCGCTAAATTTTGGAACGTGCCACACGAATATTCTACAATAATAGGTATTGAAGAATCCATACAAGAAATTTTACTAAATTTGAAAGAAATTGTATTGAGAAGTAATCTCTATGGAGTTAGAGACGCATCAATTTGCGTCAAAGGTCCTAGATACATAACCGCTCAAGACATAATCTTACCACCTTCCGTAGAAATCGTTGATACGACACAACCTATAGCTAACTTGAGAGACCCCATCGATTTCTATATTGAGTTACAGATCAAGAGAGATCGCGGATATCATACGGAACTCAGAAAGAACTCGCAAGATGGAAGTTTTCCTATAGATGCTGTA